ATTTTATATTTATAGACCCGATTACTTCATTTATTTATTCACTTAATCTTTTTCTATCTATTTTATATATATCAATAAAATTTATATCAATAAAATATAAATCGATTTTTGTCGTTCTAAAAGACACTCTTTTATAGTAACAATAATAAATTGAGTATGAGATAAATAGAACAAAAGAGGAAATAGCAAAGAAACAAAAAGGTTATACAAGGCTATATACAAATCATCCACATTTTTTTATTTTCATTAATTGAATTTTATTTGTTGATTAGGGCGAAGTTCCGTAAAAACCCCCGCCCTTTTTGAAATATCATGAACAGTTCCTGTAGGTTGAGCACCTTTTTCAAGGAAATATAGAATAGCAGGAACATTTAAATAGATTTGATTCTTTATCGGGTCATAAAAACCCACTTTACGAAGATCTCTTCCCTCTCGTCGGGATCGAACATCAATTGCAACGATTCGATAAATGGCTCATTGGGATAGATGAACAATACTCCCCCCCCCCTAGAAACGTATAAGAAGTTTTATCCTCGTACGGCTCGAGAAAATTCTAAATTATGTCTATGTATAGAATCATAATATCAAATAGATCCATAAAATCATCAAATTCATTATATTATTGATTTTAGTTTAAATACTTTTTCTTAGTCTTCCCCCCCCCCCAAAAAAAAAAATTATTTGTATCCTCATAACTCAAGTTGAATAACTCTCAAATAACTCAAAAGAAACCTTTTAGGTATTAAATTTATTGAGTGGTCTCTAACCCTTTTTGTCTGTCTCCTTTAGAATCTATTTTGATTCTTAAATATGATCTGGTTGTTGAGACAATTGAAAACGGTATTTCCTTGTTCCAGGATCTTTATCTTTGCCTTGAATCATTGGGTTTAGACATTACTTCGGTGATCTTTAAATCGTTTCAAAACGGCAGCAACATACCATTTTTTGTGATTTCTTTCTATCAAAGAATCGTATGAATGGTTGATTCCTACGTAATACACTTTACTTTTGATTTGATCAAAAGAGTTTTACCAATTCCAACAAAATTAACTTTTAAATTTTATCGAATTGGATCCTTTAGATTTATATATCTAAAATATACTTACGAAGTTGTTCCAATTTATTGATCGATACTAACCTTAGATTCTTGCCCTTGAGAAATTAATCAATACGTTCTACTCGAGCTCCATCGTGTACTATTTACATGGCAACACTCTCAAAAATGAGAGTTCCAGTGGAACAGAACAAATAATGTCGAGCCAAGAGCACTTTCGTTCCTATATAATATAAAAAAGTGGTGGATGTAAGAATCCACAGCTGATCATGTCCTTCAAGTCGCACGTTGCTTTCTGCCACATCGTTTTAAACGAAGTTTTACCATAACATTCCTTCAGTTTGGAACCAGTATGTAATTGATTCAATTATGGAATCGTGAATAATCATCGGTTCGGTCGGTACATAATAATCTATACTTTTTTCTTCTATATGAAGAATGGATAATGTATGACGAAGTCTCAACAAGAATTCAATCAATTTAACCCCATTGTTTATAATTTTTTTTTAATTATAACTAACATAACATGAATAAATAAACACGAATAAACAAGTTATTTTGAATATCTATCTTCAAGTAACGTGATAGGATAAATTCAACAATTTCACACTTCTTAGAGTACCAAGAACTCATAAGAAATCATTAAAAAGATTTAATTGATTGAATAGTTTCCTACCCTATATCATTATTTGCATAAGGTTTTACAGTAAGTACCATTCGCTTTTTATCATCATTAAGAGAAAGATAAATCCATATTGGATTAAACCATCAATGATTAATAAAAAAAAAAGACTAATGTAAGGAAAGATTGAAGATTTAGGTTTAGGTTGTTATTTTTTCATATTTCATATTGTAAAATCAGCAATATTTAACAAATCAAAATTTCGTTTCATATGCGTGTTATTTGAACTCGATTAAATTTGTGAAAAAGATATGATTAATAAAAAAAAAAAAGAAATAAGAATCACATTCTATAACAATATTATACTCTTAAACGGAAGACTGGTCGAAAAGACAATCTTTATTTTGATATATTTTATTATGATATAGATTATGATATAGATATATATTTTCTTTTTTATTATAGATTAATAAAATTATAGATTAATAAAATGATCGTGGGTCAGGTATGTTCTGGGACGGAAGGATTCGAACCTCCGAATAGCGGGACCAAAACCCGTTGCCTTACCACTTGGCCACGCCCCATTTCTAGTCGACACTAATAAACACTAATATTGGTACTGGTTGTTCGTCAACTCAAGTCTAAATATCTATTATCTATAAAATAGATTACTAGAATTTTTATACATGTAGACGTAGAATTAAACGGAATTTATTGATCATTACATATAATTCAATTAAGATATTGTATGAAAGTATGGTTTATTCTATTCTCTTTTGATTTGAGAATTGAAGGATTTTTGATTGGGTGAGTTCAAATCAAAGAAAGTTTTTTGGTCTATCTTATTTTCTTTTTATTCATTTTTCTTTTCTATGAATAATAACATATTTATAATAATAAAATAAAAAAAAAACTCAATTTATTAATAACTCAATCAAAATAAATAAAATACAATTATCCTCAAGAACAAAATGTTTGTTATGCTTAATATATTTAGTTTGATCTGTATCTGTCTTAATTCTGCTCTTTATTCAAGTAGTTTTTTCGTCGCCAAATTGCCCGAGGCCTACGCTTTTTTAAATCCAATCGTAGATGTTATGCCAGTAATACCCCTGTTTTTTTTTCTCTTAGCCTTTGTTTGGCAAGCTGCTGTAAGTTTTCGATGATATCTTTAATTTAATAATGTCTAGACAAATTCATGATTTATTGAAAAAAAAAAAATTCAAAGAAAAGAATTGATAAGATCAGATAAGTCTTACACCCTCAATTCAAATATTGAAATTCTTGTACAACCGCGAAAAATCTGGATCACCCCACTTTATTTCTTGGTGTCAAAATAAAAAATCAAAATAGTAGGGTATGCGGTATAAAAACGGAGAATCTATTCTCTTTTTTACTAAAAAAAATCTTGGAGATTATGTAATGCTTACTCTCAAACTATTTGTTTACACGGTAGTGATATTCTTTGTTTCTCTCTTTATTTTCGGATTCCTGTCTAATGATCCAGGACGTAATCCTGGACGTGAAGAATAAAAGATAAGGTTTTTGTTTTCCTTGCTTGATTTTTAAATGTTCTTAGTAGGATTTTATCTATTACACATTTTTAACTATAAAAAAAAAAAAAAGAGCTCGCGAAAAATTCGAAAGAAAATACCAAGTCATCAACAAAAACGGAAAGAGAGGGATTCGAACCCTCGGTACGAAAAACTCGTACAACGGATTAGCAATCCGACGCTTTAGTCCACTCAGCCATCTCTCCTCCCAATTGAAAAAGGATAATACTATGTTACATTATAAAAAATAAGGATTGAAAGAGCCCTTCATAATATATAATATTTTTTTTCATCCGAGAGTGCTTTTTAGTTCCACGGCCCGGCTAAGTACTGACCAGGCCGGGCCCGCCATTTATTGTTCCAACGAATCATAAATAATTTTTTTTTATTTGAAAACTAAAATACTTGCTTGTTATTACGATTGGAAAAATAAAAACTCTTTTGATTTCTATGATATAGAATCAAATGATATCGAATCAAAGTGTCGTTTCTTATCTTAATTTTTTATATTTATTCTTTATTTTCTTTATTCCTTTTATTTTAGTTAAAGTAAATTTATTTTAGTTAAAGTAAATAAATAACAAAAAGGGAGCTGTGGATTCTTGCACAATACATTTTCATGTATGTTATGGCTTAAGTAGTTTTGTCGAGACGTCTAGGTCAAAAACCTCCGGCAAAAAAACACTTGTTATTTAGTTTTAGTTATTGAAATTTAATGAATTCTCTTTTCCGAATCTCATTGGGTTCTCTGATACAACACGTAAACGCTCTAATTTTCATGATTATTTTATGATCCTATCCTTTCTTTTTACTCTTTTAACTTTTTATTACGACCCATTTTCTTGTTCGACAAAAGGTTCATTTATATACAATAATCGGATTGTAGCGGGTATAGTTTAGTGGTAAAAGTGTGATTCGTTCTATAACCCTTTATATAGTTAAGGGGTCTTTCGGTTTGATTAATATTTCATTCCGACCAAAAACTTTATTTCTTAAAAGGATTTAATCCTTTACCTCTCAATGAAAAATTCGAGGAAGAATATACATTCTCGTGATTTGTATCCAAGAATCAATTAAAAATTGAAAAATTGGATTATGAGATTACGAAACATAATTTTTTTTTTTAATTAGATCAATACTTCTAATTGAATAAGTATGAGTAAAGGATCCATGGATAAAGATAGAAAGTGGCTTTCTAATCGTAACTAAATCTTTAATTTGGAATTTGTATTACGGAAATTGAAGCAAAATGGCTATTAAACAATGACTTTGGTTTACTAGAGACATCGACAAATTGTTTTAGCTCGGTAGAAACAAAATGCTTTTCCTAAGGATTCTCTCACATAGAAATAGAGAACGAAGTAACTAGAAAGGTTGTTATAATATAATCCCCCTCTTTTCTATAGGGATCGTCTAGAAAGCGGGTTGTTCTGAATACATTCAGACAGAAAAGCTGACATAGATGTTATGGGTGGAATTTTTTTTTTTCGTTCATGTCTTAATATAGGAATTTATACATCTTCCATAAAGGAGCCGAATGAAACCAAAGTTTCACGTTCAGTTTTGAATTAGAGACGTTAAAAATGATGAATCAACGTCGACTATAACCCCTAGCCTTCCAAGCTAACGATGCGGGTTCGATTCCCGCTACCCGCTTTTACTTTATTTTTTTATTAATTTTATTAAATTAATATTAATAAGAAAAAAATAGAATTAAATATTTTGAGATTTTTATTATTTTATAAAAAATTTTATGAATATAATTAATGTA